AGTACCGTTAAAAAGACTAAAAGAACGAGATAGCGATAGCTGTAATAAAGCACAGGCTAATACGAGCCGACCAGAAGAAGCAAAGCTTAGATTACCAGATCGTGGACACAATCCTCCTAGAGATGGAGAGCCCCTTGCCTTTTCTAGCCTCTCCTTCTTGCTTGCTTACTTAGCTCTTGTCTTAGTTACTTTTTTTCTAGGGTTTTTCTGAGTGTTAAAACGGCAGATTTCTCATTTGCCAATGAATTGGATCCGCTCCGATTCGAGAAAAAAAGGGATTTTTGGCTAGAGAAAGGTTCTGCGACATGGACGCTCAGCCCAACTCGGTCGGTTGGTTAGCCCACCTAACAGATGATGAGATTCTCGATCGATTTGATCGAATTTGGAAAAGTCTTTTTCACTATTCAGAACAGTGGGGCTTTCGATCAAGATGTTCTCGCGTCCCCCGTTCGGGCTCTCGCTCAAATCGGAACCTTTATGCCTTGGTAGGCTTTCGACTCAATCTAATAGCCTACCTATCGAGCGAAAAAAAAAGAAAAAGTTTTCGCATGGGCTCATCATCTGATGCAGAACCGATGCGAGAAGGATAAGAAATATGGGGGAAGAGGAGATTTTGAGCTTTCAAAAACCAGTAGAAAGGGGCGTAGCGAGTCGCTAAAGCGAAGTTTTTGGAAAGAATGCGGGGAACAACTCTTTCCAAAGACAGTAATTAGTTTGAGTTAGCATAAAAGATTTGATTGAATGAACGCCATCCTTGGTTCTTTTCAAACAAATCCAATGTTGAGCCAAGCCTTTCCAGCCGGTAGTAGCCGAAGGCGAAGGCAATGAAATTGACTTACTCTTTAGAGTAAGGTAATGCCAATTCACTTACTTGGAACAAGTCAGGAAAAAAAGACTTTTTTAGAAGAAAGGCGAGAAGGAAGAGAAGAAGGATTAGTAGTTGCCTAGCCGAGGAACTTGAGGCCGACATACAGGGTGCGGTCCCAGAGTTCAAGACGCTGTCTAAAACTCGTGTCGATCATAGAAAAGCATTTCTTTAAAAATGAAACAAACCTCATTCTCTTGTTCCCTCCCGAAAAACTGCAGATCTAGATGCGAGATGATCCCGAACCTATTTCATAACCACCATCCATCACCAATCACATTCCACATCCCACTTCAATTTCATTGCCTCTCTCTAACTCTAAAACTTATGCACTCTACTCGCCGCCTACTCCACTCCTTACCACTAAACGACGAAGCCAGGAGCGGAAGGAGGGACTTGAACCCTCAACCTCAGCCTTGGCAAGGCTATGCTCTACCATTAAGCTATTTCCGCCAGCTACGGTAGTGGCGAAGCACTACTGAGCAATTCACGTATCACTTGATACGGACGACTTCTGTTTTTCCGCCGGACCACACTCTTGACCTCCGATCGAGCTACGAGCACGAGTAGGTAGGTGGCTAGGGGGGGCCGGGAAGGGGGACCTTTCTTTTTGCTTCGCGCTAGATGAGATGATGATTAGTAGGTCAGGTCCCGTGTGTGTGCTCTTTATCACAATCCTAAAGAGGCGGGCTGGCTTTTCAATCAATCTCCGGCCGCTCAGTGCCGCTATTGGTGCGAGTTGTAAGGGGTATTGGTCTCGAGTCGAGAAAAAGCTTCATCTCATTCTTGTAACGGGAGTGAGTGCACCGCAAGACCAGACAAGTTGCTCTCTCGCCTTGCAGCGGCGGAATCCGTCTTTTAAGTTAAGTCATTTCCTAAGACGGCTCTTCTTATTCTACGATAATCAAATTCTTCTACAATAATTCCACGAATCTGCTCGGAACCGGTCGATTCCTGAGCCATTCGTTCTCCCCTCTCGGTTGGCCTTTGCCAGCCACTAGAGCAAGTAAGAAAACCTAGAGTTCATTCACTTAAAGAACCGCAGATTTTGACCGGATTGTACACCTTTGTGTCTGGCTATGTATATGAATGTGCATAAAGAAAGGACGGGACATCTCTCTCCTTTTTCCTTTTTTTGTTTTTGGGGAGAAGAGAGAGGAAAGAAGCTACAGCGGCACCTCACGAACTTCTTACTGGGGCAGCACCATCCTATGGGCATTTGCGAGTGTTTGGATGCACTTGTTTTGTTCATATTCTTGCGCAGTTAAGAGAGAAATTGTCCTCAAGGCAAGCACTTGTGTCTTTTTTGGATATGCTCAGTCCGAATATAGATAGATGCTATGACGTGAAATCCAAGAGACTCGATGTATCCTTGAATGTTCTCTTTAATGAGGTCACCTCATATTTTCCTTTTCTTAATTAAGAAGCCCTGGAGGAGAATGGTGATGGAGATGTATTATGGCCTTCTCCTGTTCATCAACTCGAACTTCATTCTTCTGCAGTTGATGTTATGGATCAGCCTCACTCTTCAGGCCAGCAGCTTTACCCAACATCTTCCGCCGATTGTCAGCCTGTTCAGCTGACCTCAGAGGCTTCCAGTCATCCGGAACAGCATGTTTCTTCTCGGCGGCGATTACAGTCTGTTTCCCAAAGTCAGACTACTCTAGAAGATCAGCAGTCTAGCCCAGTTGCTTTCCTTCCAGTCGCTTCCTTAGATTAGATTCTGGATCCTTCTCTCAGGTTCGTTGATCTTCTCAAGTTTCTTATCCCGTTGAAGGATTTTTTTCTTATTTTATGAATCGTTTTCTCTAAAACATCGAGCTTACCTCATGTCAGTTCAATCTTTTTATGAACCTGAATTCTTTGCTGAAGCTTCCAATCATTCTTGCTGAAGAAAGACTATGCAAGAAAAAAAGAAAAAAACTGAGTCTCATTGCCTGCAGGGAAACAAGCCATTGGCTACAAGTGAATTTACAAGATCAAGCATAAAACAGATAGCTCAGTAGAAAGATACAAAGCTAGATTAGTAGCTAAAGGATTCCTTCAAGAATATTGAGTCGAACCCCTTTCGAGATAGAAGAAACATTTGCCCCGGGTTGCTAAAATGACCACCATTCGTGGCATTCTTGCCTTGGCTGCAATCAAACAAAAAGTTGCCCTTATTTCAACTTGACGTGAAGAATGCCTTTCAACAACATAAGGGAAGGGAGGCAATGAAATTGTTTCTATTCAGCCTCCTCCAACTCCAGGCTTCTCTTCTCCTAGGAATCTTCACTTAGTATGCAAGCTCAAGAAAGCGATTTACGTTACGACCTCCGACAAGCTAAAGCAGGCACCAAGAGCTTGGTTTTAAAGGTACTTCAGCATGTATAAAAGCAAAAATAGGAGTAGAGGAAGGGGCCGGTTTTCAAAGAAGTCAATCGGATCGTTCAATGTTTATAAGGAGGTCGAAGCCAGAGGCTCCCTTCTTCTGGTTTATGTGGATGACATTGCTTTCTCTAGTAATGAATGACTTAGCTTCGATAAATGAGCTTAAGAAAACATTAAGAACCCAGAGAAATTTAGAAAACTCAAAGTCTTTTCTGGAGATTGAAGTGATGAGGTCGCAAAGAGGTTTGGAACCCAATGCAAGTATGCAATAGATTTCTTGTCAAAAGCTGGTCTTTCTGCATGCAAACTGGAACAAGATCTAAGCCTTAAAATGCGGGAGAGCTATTGGATGGCCTATCTACTTACAGGAAACTTGTTGGGAGCCTTTTCTACTTGACTAATTATCGCTGACATTGTTTACACTTACAACATAGGGGGGAAGTGATCAGCCGATTTTTATGGACAAGCCGAGATCATCTCACTTAGAAGCTGCTTTTCGGATTCTGCGATCTATCAAAACCTCGCCCGGAAGAGGTTGATTCTTGCCTATTCTTCACCTGTCTTCTTACTCTTATATTGATTTCATTAAGGCAGTAGATTGACTGGATTTCGAACATCGTCCTCGTGCCCAAGAAGGATGGACGTGTTCGCGTATGCATCGATTTTAAAAATATCAAAAAAGCATGTTCCCAAAGAGGATTTTCCGCTATCGCACATTGATTTGCTCGTGGACAAGACTATTGTGAAAGTCTGCCTACTATGCTTTTACTAGTACTACGATTTTACGACGATTCGAAATTCTCGTCCTCGGCTTCCAAAAGCATAGCTTTAGCTATTACAACCTCGAGGTAAAGTTTGTTTTGTAACAGGTAAGCCCGCCTTACTACGATTCCACTCTTTTATTGGTGTCCTGGTGTAGAGGGGGAATTTCCACTATCTATTTATATAGATTTAATAAAGAAGATCCGAATGGCCCTTGCCTTAAGTGCCCCTGGACGGTAGGGATTCCGCCGTAGATCGAGTTCTGGCTGGGACGAAGGTCTGATCCTAGTCTATCTCAATTCCGTAAGAGCTTCTTTCTATTTTTCCGTTTATGGTAAATAACCAAAGAACGAACCAAGGCTCTACTGCTAACCAGTCTTCTTTCCCGACTCCTTCCCCCTATACCACCACCTCCACCCGAACCCACCTACGAACCTCGAATATAGGCCTCAGCCGTAACCGACCGGTTACGTATATAAGAGCTGGATACATTGCCTTCTTCTTTTCTTACCTTTTTTAGGAGAAGCAATGTCATGAGCCTCTCGTACCCGGGCAGAGCGCGCACCTCCTTTAGCAACGCTCCGCTCTGTTGCGACCCCAATACCCCTAGTGGATCGACCTACACTCGACTTGATCCTTCTTCACGGAAGGTATGTAGGCAACTCTCCTCACCCGGAACTCAGTCGAGACCGCCTGTACAACATCTTATATAACCATCTTACCCGGGATTCCCTTGGTCGGTCTATCGTATCGTATATAAGATCACTGCTGTATTTAGGAGTGATCTGTTCATCTAACTAGACATTTTTTAAGAAAAGAAAGCGTAGAAAAGGATTCGATTCTACGCTTTTTTCTTTTAGAGTGCCATCTGCTGTTTCAAGGCCGGGAATGCGCCTTGCCTTTCAAAGGCCAACGCCAACCGCTCCAACGTTATCATCAGCCACCTCGAGGCCACCACTAGCTGTTTTAGATGTCCACGACGAACTCTTATAACCACCTTCTG